CTCTTTTCTTTCAAAAATTGAAATTTAGGGAAGTGCTTTATAAACATATGTATAAAAAGAAGATATTTCATTTAGTCCCTTCATGTCTACTATAACTAGTTATTTCGGTTTTCTACTAGCAGCTTTGACTATAACCTCAGCTATATTTATCGGTCTGAACAAGATACGACTTATTTGAAATTAATTGAATGAACAATTCATAAAAAAAATTCTTCTGTGGTAGTTCATATATTCTATAGTTTCTTGCCGTGTCCATTTTCAATTCTTGGTCATTGAGATTCATGGGTAATACCGATTAATATATAAGGATAGATATTACCTCTCCTTTTCACCTTTCAAAGAAATTGAAATGATTGAAGTTTTTCTATTTGGAATCGTCTTAGGTCTAATTCCTATTACTTTGGCTGGATTATTCGTAACTGCATATTTACAATATAGACGTGGTGATCAATTGGACCTTTGAGTAATTAATATCTCCTTTTTTTTTGATTGACCTCCTACTTTCTTTAATCTACAGGAGGTCAAATTCAGATTGCTGTTCAATTATTTCAGTCTTATTTTCGACCTAACAAATAACAAGAATCTAATCACGCTCTGTAGGATTTGAACCTACGACATCGGGTTTTGGAGACCCACGTTCTACCGAACTGAACTAAGAGCGCTTTATTATCACAAAAATATTTTGTGACCTAACTCGTCTTGGATATATATACTATCGTAAATAATAAAATTAAAGATTGATTTTGTATAGCCAATTTTAATCAATCTTAATGACCCCTCGTTACTGTTCATAAGATAAGTAATAGGTAGGGATGACAGGATTTGAACCCGTGACATTTTGTACCCAAAACAAACGCGCTACCGAGCTGCGCTACATCCCTTTGAATTGGCCTACAGTAGTATTGTAGAGAATCCCTGTCTTGTTTTCCACATCTTTATTTCTTTCAGTGCTATACCCAATTATCTTGTCATTTCTTATTTTTTTTTTAATCTCATATCATATAACATATAATAATAGACTTATATTATATACGTACTAAAGAAATATGAAACTCGCCGTAAAAAAATGAATATTTTTCGGGAATTCTCAGACAGAAAGGGACGTATTTTTTTTTTTTTCTTTTAAGAAAAGGAATATCTACTGTACTGAATCGTTGTACATTTCAAGTTATACATTTTAATTTGCATTAGGGATTCTGCGTACAAATCCAAGTGTCAGTCATTAACTACATATACACATCTGGTCATATATGTAATAGCATTATGTATTACAAATTGTAATAAAATTACAATAATAAATAACAAAGAAGGAGGATTTTAAATGCGAAATCTAAAAACATACCTTTCCGTGGCACCGGTAGTAAGTACTCTATGGTTTGGGTCTTTAGCAGGTTTATTGATAGAGATCAATCGTTTATTTCCAGATGCGTTGATATTCCCTTTTTTTTCATTATAGTAATTGAGATAGGAAGGGGTGAAGAAAATTAGAGATACAATCAAATATCTGTGACTAATCCCCCCCTTACTCTTCTTTTCTTCTTTTTTTTTTTATAATTAAAATAAATTCGAAAATAAAAAGAATAAAAATAAAAGCGGGTTCACCCTAGTTAAACTAAGAACTCGGGTTTCCAGGTCCAAAATTAAATTAATTAATAATAGAGTGAGAAAGAAAATGGAATAGTTGTGGCATGGCAACAATATCATACAAGAAAATTCAATGAAAAAGAAAATTTAAATACTGTACAACGATTATAAATTATAAATATATAGTTAGAAATCATTATATTACTTATTATTACTATATTGATAGATTGCAACGAAATCTTTCATAATTGGATTTCAAGTTAGCAACTTCTATTTTTTTCCTTCCTTTCTTCTTCTTCGCTTCGGATCGGAAAATAGAAAGATAGAAGAGTTGAGTCAATCAAAAATCCAAAGGAGGTTCATGGCCAAGAGTAAAGATGCCCGAATAACGATTATTTTGGAATGTACCAGTTGTGTTCGAAACCGTGTTAATAAGGAATCAATGGGCATTTCCCGATATATTACTCAAAAAAATCGACATAATACGCCTAGTCGATTGGAATTGAGAAAATTCTGTCCCTCTTGTTACAAACATACGATTCACGGGGAGATAAAGAAATAGATCGAATCGATCGCTTGCGTGTCCGCCTTCCATTCCAAGGAAGACGAAAAACGACATATTATATATAACAGATCATATATTTATTTAAATATAAACAAAACAAAGCAATTCTATTTTGAAATTCGAAATCATTTTTGATTCGATCAAAATAGCATTAGGATTTTCGAGACAAGGAATAAAAAAAACATGGATAAATCCAAGCGACTCTTTCTTAAATCTAAGCGATCTTTTCGTAGGCGTTTGCCCCCGATACAATCGGGGGATCGAATTGATTATAGAAACATGAGTTTAATTAGTCGATTTATTAGTGAACAAGGAAAGATATTATCTAGACGGGTGAATAGATTGACCTTAAAACAACAACGATTAATTACTATTGCTATAAAACAAGCTCGTATTTTATCTTTGTTACCCTTTCTTAATAATGAGAAAGAGTTGGAAAGAAGCGAGTCGACTCCTAGAACTACTGGTCTTAGAATTAAAAATAAATAAGCTTGCTCTTCTTCAATTGAATCAAAATAAAATTCCAATCCGAATTCAAATGCAAATTGACAGTTTGTTCAAAAAATCCGAAAATTCCAATTTTATTGTTGTGTCGTAAGAAAAAAAGGAATTGGGGAAGAAGAATAAATCTTTTTTTGATTGAACGTGTTTGTTCATTGCGATGACTTTATCATATTATATCCTATTTTATCATACTAATTTCTACTCTACTTTCCCAAGTTCATTTGCCAGGGAACTCCATTTAAAACATTTCACTGGATTTGATTTCTTTCAATCTCCTTAATCTTATTTTAAGATCTCATTGGAAATCATATAAAGACAATTCCTATTTAATATAGCTATTTGTGCAAGTATTTTACGATTAAGAAGCAACTGCCTCTTGTACAGATGGTGTATTAATTTACTATAACTATAGTATAGTTTATTGGCTCGAATTACTGCGTTTATTCGAGTGATCCACAAACGACGAAAATCTCTCTTCTGCCTACCTCTATCCTGATGAGCCGAAACCAAAGCTCTTATTTTCTGTTGAGTAATAGTTCGAGTAAGTCTTGAACGAGCCCCTCGAAAGCTTGATGCAAATAAACGAATTTTGGTTCGACGTCTTCGAGCTATATATCCTCGTTTAATTCTAGTCATTGAATAAATGAAACTTTGATGAATAACTAATTGATTTCTTTTCTTTCAGTTATTTCCTTTCCCTTTCCTAGTCTATTAATAACAAAACGGATTCTTCCAATGTATAAAATAAGAATTCCAATGGCTTTTGCTACTCTAACCTTCCCGACCACGATTTTTTCTTTTTTTCTAGGCTTCTCGCCTCAAAATAAGAAATTGTATTGATACTAGGTATCAAAAAAACATAGTAAATAAAAAAGTAGTAAATAGAATATAGGTATAGTGGGTTCCATCGTTTCTATGGTTACTTCTTAAACGGTGAGGTCCTCTCTATACACCGGAGCCTCATTTAATTAATGCTATTGTTAACTTGTACAGTTCACACTCTTTGGCTCTACCCATAATTATCCAGTAATAGGTCTTTCACAACGAGACCACTTATACAGTAACGGTATTTAATTATGAAGATTAGCTGAGTAGCTGACCCTGTTAGTCCGTTCTTGCAAAAGTGAAGGGTAAGGGCATAATCTTTCTGCTTTTAATTCTGCTTTTAAATAAAATAGGATTTCCCTGCTTAATGAATACCATTTGCTATCAATGGGGAATTCTTTCTCATCTTAAATTAAAAGTGTAAATGATTGGATTTGTACCAATGGCAACCATAAATTAATTTGATACCACAATACAATAGAAGGTATGATAGATCTTTTTTAGATTTTTATCTATATTTTATTTTTCGTATCGTATAGTAAATGGTGGTCTTCATTCTATCCTATTCATTGGTACTGATCATTTATACCGGATCAATTGTTTTTGGCCTAGTCCATGATCTGAACGAGTCGCACATACACCCTAGTACATGTTCCTCGTCGCTGAGGACATCCCCGAAGAGCGGGGGATTTCGTGACATTTTTGATTGGCTGTCTTGTGTTTCTAATAAGTTGTTTAATAGTTGGCATGTTGAATCATATACATAATGGGCTGGTTTAGATCGATCCTAACCGGATAAGTATGAATCATTTTTATATTAATGGATTCATAGACTATTGTATTAAATCTGGTAAGAAGATAAGATCTCAAATTGTATATTTGCGCGAAATTCCTCTTATTTTTTATTCAACCGCTACAAGATCAACAAGTCCGTGAGCTTGGGCTTCTGTTGCTGACATAAAAACATCTCTTTCCATGTCTTCGGAAATAACCCATAAGGATTTGCCCGTTCTTTGTGCATAAACCCTTGTGATGGTTTCGCGAAGCTTCAGTAGTTCTTCCGCTTCCAGGATAAATTCTCCCGTCTGTGCCTCATAAAAAGAACTAGCAGGTTGATGGATCATTACCCTGATGATATAACATAATAAATAATTATTCTATCTCGCATGATGAAAGGCGAAAAATAAGAAAATTAAGAAAAAAGAAAGATAGAATTGAACAACCGTACAGGCATCTTTTGCACATTGCATACGGCTCTACAATGGAATTCACTTTTATACCTATAAACTACCTTTATACCTATAAACTACCTTACATCGAATAAATAGAAAAGAAATTATAGGGTCTATCATATTCACATAGGTGAATGATCCAACAACCACCCTTTCTTTTGGAATAGTTAAAAATATACTATGATGGTTCCGTTGCTTTATATATATTAATTTCGTCTGTTATTTAGCAATCCCAAAGTTTCTTTTTTTTTTTACTTAATTTTTTTATATTTGAAAAAAAAAAAAAAGAGATTTTTTTTTGTATTCTTTCATAAAAATAATATATATATTATTGTTAAGAGTTTTTCGGTGTAAAAACAAAAAAGTTTGTGACGCTGAAATGGGTCTCCTGATATATCAGATAAAATGGTAAAGACCTTTTATCTCATACTACTCTTTCGATACATAATGGAATGGAACGATTTTGAAAAAAAAAAAAAGATTCTCGTATCGAATTCGAAGTGCCATGCTATTATTACTTAATATTTATATTTCATATATCGCGAAGGCATAGTCTTCTTTTTTCTCTCAAATCAAATAAAAAATAAAAAACTCATTGGCGCCAAGCGTGAGGGAATGCTAGACGTTTGGTAATTTCTCCTCCGACCAGAATAAAAGATCCCATTGAAGCGGCTAATCCCATGCATATTGTTTGTACGTCTGGTTGCACAAATTGCATAGTATCATAAATACCTAATCCAGGTATTACCCATCCGCCGGGAGAGTTTATAAACAAATAGAGATCCTTGGTATCATCCTCTATACTGAGATATACCATAAGACCAATAAGTTGATTCGAGATCTCGCTATCAACCTCTTGGCCTAAAAAAAGTAATCTTTCTCGATAAAGTCGGTTGATTGAGATAAAATTGTATCCCTTCGGAACCGTACATGCATCTTTTGATGCATACAGTTCAACACAAATCGCGAAAAAAACAAGAATCAATGTGTAGATTCTTGTTTTTTTTTTCTTTTGTCATCGCAAGCTCTGTATAACTTGTAACAAAGGGTCTTTTTCTTTCATAAAAAAAAAATATGAGTTTTGGTCTTTTTATATATAATTATATAATATAGTAAATAGAATTTCTATATATAAATAGAAATAAATAAAAATAAACTTATCGGATTAACTTCTCATTGATGTATTGTTTCATCGGAATCCAATCCAAATCACGATGTAATTTTCTTGTTCCTGAATGGTCTTCTTGAATTCTTTTAGGTTTATGCTCTACTCCGAGTAAAGATCGGACCGATTTTTATTTGCATATATAGGACAAATGCCCCAATACTACGTCTTTTTGCTACGACTTCTTTCTTTTTTAATTTATTTCATATCTCCCGCCAAATATAATATTAAATATTCAATATTCAATGCATTCATCATATTACTCGATTTATTAACAGTTTTAGATAACTTTAATTATATTATTATATTAGAAATTATAAATCGAATATTCTATAATATAAATAGAATATGATATTAAGTAGAAATCATAGATATATTACCTATTGGTTTTTTTCTAAACGGAGCCTGGATAATTCATTTTATTGTTTGAACCAAGCCAACCATAAATTATTCTAATTGCTAATATTAATCTGTCTACCCCCTTAAAAAATCAATTTAATCATACTTAATTGCATTTCACGCTCCAAATTTTGGATAATTCAATCAATCTTTGTTGGGCGAAAGGGAGGATATCTCGATCGGGAAAGAGAACGGGGAAATACCATATGACCCAATATATCTGACAAGTCGCACTATACGTCAACCCACGATGCATCTTCGTCTCCAGGACTTCGAAAAGGTACTTTTGGAACACCAATAGGCATTAAATGAAAGAAAAATTAAGTATTATATCTCACTTTGATGTGAAAGCGTAAAAATAGGTTTATTGTCTTAATAATATTTTGTCTTTTATCATATTTTATCCATAGATTGAAGAAGTTCATAAAAAAGGAAGACAGAATCAATAAAGGAAAATTCTTACAAGTGGGGCCTTTGGATGATGAACAAATATATATGCAGTTACTCATATAAAATGCTATCAACGCCCTACCATTGCGTATTGGTACTTATCGGGTGTAGAATAAATCTGCTTCTTTTTGTTCCTACGAACAAAATTATTCTATTATTATTCAAAGACATTCTTACTAAAAGATATAGAACAAATATTAATCCTTTCCCCAAGATAATCCACTAAAAAAGTAAGGACCATACTATAGTTTTTTAAAAGTGCAATAAAGTTACATAGAGTCTATTTTTGATTGATATAAGGGGTATTTCCATGGGTTTGCCTTGGTATCGTGTTCATACGGTCGTATTGAATGATCCCGGCCGTTTGATTTCTGTCCATATAATGCATACAGCTCTGGTTGCTGGTTGGGCCGGTTCGATGGCTCTATATGAATTAGCTGTTTTTGATCCCTCTGACCCTGTTCTTGATCCAATGTGGAGACAGGGTATGTTCGTTATACCCTTCATGACTCGTTTAGGAATAATCAATTCATGGGGTGGTTGGAGTATTACGGGGGGGACTATAACGAATCCGGGTATTTGGAGTTATGAAGGTGTGGCTGGTGCACATATTGTGTTTTCTGGCTTGTGCTTTTTGGCAGCTATCTGGCATTGGGTGTATTGGGATCTAGAAATATTTTGTGATGAACGTACAGGAAAACCCTCTTTGGATTTGCCCAAGATCTTTGGAATTCATTTATTTCTCTCAGGAGTGGCGTGCTTTGGTTTTGGCGCAT